ATTATATTTCTATTATATTATTATATTTCGATTATATTAAAGTATGAAATAAATATGAGATCCTGTAAAAAAATGAGTATTTTTCGCAAATTTCTAGCCTAAAGGAGCATATTTGTTTCTTTTAAGATTAAATAAAAAAGTACAATTTATTTTGTACATTTCAACTTGAATTAGGGATTCCGCGTACAAATAAAAGCGGCCAGTCATTAAGTACATATACACATCTGGTTATATATGTATTACCATTATATATTAGAAATAATAAAGAAGGAGGAGAATTAAAAATGCGAGATCTAAAAACATATCTCTCCGTGGCACCGGTAGTAAGTACTCTATGGTTCGGATCTTTAGCAGGTTTATTGATAGAGATCAATCGTTTTTTTCCGGATGCGTTGATATTCCCCTTTTTTTAATTCTTGTTATTGATATGGTAGGGGGGGGAAAGGATTAGAGATAAAATCAAATATCTGTAACTAATCCCTTCCCTTCTTTTTTTTTTTCGAATATATATTCGAAAAAAAAAAGGGGGGGGTTCCCCTCGTTGAAACTAGTAACTCGGGCCAGGCTCAAATTTTAATAAAATTAATAAAAAATAGAGTGAAATGTGATGGTTGGGCAACAATATCATACAAGATACTTTAATAAAAAAATAAAAATGAAATGCTGTTCGGCAATTTTAAATTCTAAATCTAATAATATAGCTCGAAATCGTTATATTACTTAATTTATTACTATATTGTTATTTTTACAATATTGATTTATATTGATTTATTGCAACGAAATCTTTCTTTCATAATTAGATTTCGAGTTACCTGTTTTTTTTGTTCCTTTCTTCTTCCTCATTTCGGATCGGAAAATTAAAGAATTGAATGAATCAAAAACCAAAGGAGGCTCATGGCCAAGGGCAAAGATGTCCGAGTAACGGTGATTTTGGAATGTACCAGTTGTGTTCGAAATCGTGTTAATAAGGAATCAACGGGCATTTCCAGATATATTACTCAAAAGAATCGACATAATACGCCTAGTCGATTGGAATTGAAAAAATTCTGTCCCTGTTGTTACAAACATACGATTCACGGGGAGATAAAGAAATAGATCGAACCGGGCGCTTGTGTGTCAGTTTTCCGTTCCAAGGAAGATTAAAAATGACATATTAGATATATCTAATATATATTAATATAAATATAAACAAACCAAATCCTATTTCGATCAGATCAACTGTGATGGATAATTAAGAAATAGGATTCGGGTCTTTTCTTTAGGATAAGGAATAAACAAACCATGGATAAATCCAAGCGAATCTTTCTGAAATCCAAGCGATCTTTTCGTAGGCGTTTGCCTCCGATCCAATCGGGGGATCGAATTGATTATAGAAACATGAGTTTAATTAGTCGATTTATTAGCGAACAAGGAAAAATATTATCTAGACGAGTGAATCGATTGACCTTAAAACAACAACGATTAATTACTATTGCTATAAAACAAGCTCGTATTTTATCTCCGTTACCTTTTCTTAATAATGAGAAACAATTTGAAAGAAGCGAGTCAATCACTAGAACTCCGGTTCTTCGAACCAGAAAAAAAATAGGATGACTCTTGAATTGAATCAAAAAAATTCCAATCCAAACTCAAATGTGGATTGACGCTATTTTTTCTAAAAATAGGAAATCCAGATTTGATTGTCGTGTCGTTTGAAAAAAAAAATAGGGGAAGTATAAGAAATACTTTTTATTGAACGTGTTTCTTCATTTTCATTTTGATGACGATTTCATATTTTATTATACTAATTTCTACTCTACCTTCCCAGAGTTCATTTTCCAGGGAACTCCGTTTAAACCATTCCAACGGATTCCTTTCAATCTCTTTATTTTATGATCTCATTGGAAATCATATAAAGACAACTCTTATTTAATATAGCTATTTGGGCAAGTATTTTACGATTAAGAAGCAACTGTTTCTTGTACAGATTGTTTATTAATCTACTATAACTAAAGTATACTTTATTGTCTCGAATTACTGCATTTATACGAGTGATCCACAAACGACGAAAATCTCTCTTTTGTCTACTCCTATCCCTATGAGCCGAAACCAAAGCTCTTATTTTCTGTTGAGTAATAGTCCGAGTAAGTCTTGAATGAGCCCCGCGAAAACTTGATGCAAATAAACGGATTTTTGTTCTACGTCTTCGAGCTATATACCCTCGTTTAATTCTGGTCATTGAATAAATGAAACTTTGATGAATAACTAATTGATTTCCTTTCTTTCAGTTATTCCCTTCCCGTGTCCTAGTCTATTAATAACAAAACGGATTCTTCCAATGTATAAAATAAAAATTCCAATGGCTTTTGCTACTCTAACCTTCCCGACCACGATTTTTTTTAGGCATTTCGCCTAGAAATAAAATAGAAATAAAAATTGTATTGATACTAGGTATCAAAAACACATAGTAAATAAAAAGTAATAAATAAAAATAGATTCTAGTGGGTTCCATCGTTTCTATGGTTACTTCTTAAACGGTGAGGTCCTCTCTATACACCGGAGCCCTTCCTTCATTTAATGAATGTTATTGTTAACTTGTACAGTTCACATCCTTTGGCTCTACCAAAAATTATCTAGTACTAGGTCTTTCACAACGAGATCTATTTATACAGTAACGGTATTTAACTATGAAGATTTGCTGAGTAGCTGACCCTATTAGTCCGTTCTTGCAAGAATAAGGCCTAAAATTTTGACTTTTTAAAATAAGATTTCCCCTGCTTAATGAATACCATTTGCTATCAATGGGGAATCCTTTCTCATCTTAAATTTTAAATTGAGGTGATTGGATTTGCACCAACGGGAACCATACATTTGATACCCCAATCGAAGGATAGATCTTTTTTTTTAAGTTATTGAATATTCAATGGAGTTCGTCCATTCTATCCTACTCACTGGTACGGATTGGTGATACTGGATCAATTGTTTTCTTTCTTTTATCCTAGTTCACGGTCTGAACGAGTCGCACATACACCCTAGTACATGTTCCTCGTCGCTGAGGACATCCTCCAAGAGCGGGGGATTTCGTGACATTTCTGATTGGCTGTCTTGTGTTTCTAATAAGTTGTTTAATAGTTGGCATGTTGAATCATATAGATATAATGGGCTGGTTTAGATCGATCTTAACCGGATCCTTAGAAATTCTTTTTTTTCTATATTATAAATTTCTATATTAAGAAATTTATAAATAGATATAAATAGAATAGTAATAGATATAAATAGAATAGTAAATTCGGTAAGAAGATAAAATATCAAATCACGAATTCATGTGAAATCCTGTTCTTTTTTATTCAGTCGCTACAAGATCAACAATTCCATGAGCTTGGGCTTCTGTTGCTGACATAAAAACATCTCTTTCCATGTCTTCGGATACAACCCATAAGGGTTTGCTTGTCCTTTGGGCATAAACCCTTGTGATGGTTTCGCGCAGCTTCAGCAGCTCTTCCGCTTCCAAGACAAATTCTCCCGTCTGTGCCTCATAAAAAGAACTAGCGGGTTGATGGATCATTACCCTGATGATATAATCTATGATATAACATAAAAAATGTTTCTTCTATACTCGCATGATGAAAGTGAAAGGTGAGTAGATAAAGACTAATCAAAAAAGATATAATTGAACAACCGTACAGGCATTTTTTGCGCATTGCATACGGCTCTATAATGGAATTTACTTTTACCTTACTTACATTGAAGAAACAGAAAATAAATGATAGAGTCTATCAGACTCAGGTTGGTAAATAATCCAATAACCACCCTTTCTTTTGTAGTAGTTCAAAAATACTATAAAAATACTATGATGGTTCCGTTGCTTTATATATTTATTTCGTCTGTTATTTAGCAATCCCAAAGTTTCTTTTTTTTTTTTCAAATAAAAAAACAAGATTTATTTTTCTATTCTTTTATAACCTAAATATTGTTAGCCCCCTGGTGTGAAAACAAAAAAGTTTGTGACGCTGAAATAGGCCTCCCGACGGATTGACTAAACTCGAAAATGCCTTTTTATCTCATACTACTCTTTCGATACGTAATCTAACGGTTTAAATAAAAAACATTTCTCATATCGAATTCGAAGTGCCATGCTATTATTACTTAAATATTCATATAGAGCGAAGGCATAGTTTTCTTTTTTCTCTCAAATCAAATAAAAAACTCATTGGCGCCGAGCGTGAGGGAATGCTAGACGTTTGGTAATTTCCCCTCCGACAAGAATAAAAGATCCCATCGAAGCGGCTAATCCCATGCATATTGTCTGGATATCTGGTCGCACAAATTGCATAGTATCATAAATAGCTACTCCGGGTATTACCCACCCGCCAGGAGAGTTTATAAACAAATAAAGATCTTTGGTATCATCCTCTATGCTGAGATATACCATAAGACCAATAAGTTGATTCGAGATCTCGCTATCAACCCCTTGGCCTAAAAAAAGTAATCTTTCTCGATAAAGTCGGTTGATTGGGATAAAATGGTATCCCTTAGAAACCGTACATGCACCTTTTGATGCATACGGTTCAACAAAAATCATGAAAAAAGAGAATCAATGTGTAGATTCTAGCTTTTTTTTCATAACAGGTTTTTTAACTTATAACTTACTAACTTAATAAAAATATAAAAATAAAATAGATAAAATGGACTTTTCTTTCATTTTTCACGAAAGATAAGTTTTGGCCTGTTTTGTTTATCTAAAAAAATTGCTAAGCTTATCTGACTAACTTCTCATTGATGTATTGTTTCATCGAGATACAATTTTAATCGCGATGTAATTTTCTTGTTCCTGACTGGGCTTCTTCAATTTTTTTAGGTTTATGCTCTACTCCGCGTAAAGATCCGCCCGATTTGGATTTGTACATATAGGACAAATGCCCCAATACCACGTCCTTTTGCTACGACTTCCCTATTTTTTTTTTTTTATTCATTTCATGTCTTCCAACAAATATTCAACGTATTCATCATATTACTCGATTGATTAACATCACTTTTATTTCTAAATATATAAATAAATCGAAATAACTAAAATATGATATAAATATGATATTAAGTCGTAATCATAAATATATTAAATATATTTATTACCAATTGTTTTTTTTCTAAACGGAGCCTGGATACTTCATTTAATTGGTCTAACCAAGCCAACCATAAATTATTCTAATTGATAATATTAATCCGTATACCCTCCCTAAAAAATGGATCTAATTGCACTTCACGCTCCAAATTTTTGATAATTGAATCAATCTTTCTCGGGCGAAAGAGGGAATATCTCGATCGGGGAAGATAACGGGGAAATACCGTATGCCCAATATATCTGACAAGTCGCACTATACGTCAATCCACAATGCATCTTCCTCTCCAGGACTTCGAAAGGGTACTCTTGGAACACCAATAGGCATTAAATAAAAGAAAAATTAAGTACTATATCTCACTTTGATGTGAAAGCGTAACAGTGGGTTTAGTGGCCTAATGCTATTGATTTTATTATCCCATTTTATCCATAGATTGACTAAGTTCATAAAATAAAAAAAAAAAAGAAGACAAAATGAATTAAGGAAAATTCTTCCAAATGAGTCCTTTGAATGATGAACAAATATATATAGATTCACCCATATAAAATGGTATCAACCCCTTACCATTGCGTATTGTTACTTATCGGGTATAGAATAGATCTGCTTCTTTTTGTTCCTACGAACAAAAAAGTTTCATTATTACTAAAAGTAATTATTACGCAAAGCATCAAACAAATATTAATGCTTTCCCCGAGAGAATCCCCTAAAAAAGGGAGTCCATAGCATAGCTTTTTCCAATGCAATAAAGTTACATTGTGTCTATTTTTCGTTGATAAAGGGGTATTTCCATGGGTTTGCCTTGGTATCGTGTTCATACCGTCGTATTGAATGATCCGGGTCGTTTGATTGCTGTCCATATAATGCATACAGCTCTGGTTGCTGGTTGGGCCGGTTCGATGGCTCTATACGAATTAGCCGTTTTTGATCCCTCTGATCCTGTTCTTGATCCAATGTGGAGACAGGGTATGTTCGTTATACCCTTCATGACTCGTTTAGGAATAACGAATTCGTGGGGCGGTTGGAGTATTACAGGAGGGACTGTAACGAATCCGGGTATTTGGAGTTACGAAGGTGTGGCCGGGGCACATATTGTGTTTTCTGGCTTGTGTTTTTTGGCAGCTATCTGGCATTGGGTCTATTGGGATCTAGAAATATTTACTGATGAACGTACAGGAAAACCCTCTTTGGATTTGCCTAAAATCTTTGGAATTCATTTATTTCTCTCAGGGGTGGCTTGCTTTGGTTTTGGTGCATTTCATGTAACAGGATTGTATGGCCCTGGAATATGGGTGTCCGATCCTTATGGATTAACTGGAAGGGTACAGGCCGTAAATCCAGCGTGGGGTGTGGAAGGTTTTGATCCTTTTGTTCCGGGAGGAATCGCTTCTCACCATATTGCAGCAGGGACCTTAGGCATATTGGCAGGCCTATTTCATCTTAGTGTTCGTCCGCCCCAACGCCTATACAAAGGATTACGTATGGGAAATATTGAAACCGTCCTTTCCAGTAGTATTGCTGCTGTCTTTTTTGCAGCTTTTGTAGTTGCTGGAACTATGTGGTATGGTTCAGCAACTACCCCGATTGAATTGTTTGGTCCGACGCGCTATCAATGGGATCAAGGATACTTCCAACAAGAAATATATCGAAGAATTGGTGCTGGCTTAGCCGAAAATCAAAGTTTATCTGAAGCTTGGTCTAAAATTCCTGAAAAACTAGCTTTTTATGATTACATCGGCAATAATCCGGCAAAAGGGGGATTATTCAGAGCGGGTTCAATGGACAACGGGGATGGAATAGCTGTTGGGTGGTTAGGACATCCTATTTTTAGAGATAAAGAGGGGCATGAACTTTTTGTACGTCGTATGCCGACGTTTTTTGAAACATTTCCAGTTGTTTTGGTCGATGGGGACGGAATTGTTAGAGCTGATGTTCCTTTTAGACGGGCAGAATCAAAATATAGTGTCGAACAAGTAGGTGTAACTGTTGAGTTCTATGGCGGCGAACTAAATGGAGTCAGTTATAGTGACCCTGCTACTGTGAAAAAATATGCTAGACGTGCTCAATTGGGTGAAATTTTTGAATTAGACCGTGCTACTTTGAAATCCGATGGTGTTTTTCGTAGCAGTCCAAGGGGTTGGTTTACCTTTGGGCATGCTTCGTTTGCTTTGCTCTTCTTTTTCGGACACATTTGGCATGGTGCTAGAACCCTGTTTAGAGATGTTTTTGCTGGTATTGATCCAGATTTAGATGCTCAAGTGGAATTTGGGGCATTCCAAAAACTTGGAGATCCAACTACAAGAAGACAGGGGGTTTGATACATATTGCTTTGTTACCTTTCGTTTTTATTTTATTTGACTGACTATAGGGTTGGGGTACTGGATAAATCTTGATTTGACATTTGGCTTTTTCTTTGACTTTTGTTCTTTCTTTATCCGGGAGACGATCCAAAATAAACAGCTATGGAAGCTATAATTGTAAACCACGATCGAATCTATGGAAGCATTGGTTTATACATTCCTTTTAGTCTCAACTCTAGGAATAATTTTTTTCGCTATCTTTTTTCGCGAACCGCCTAAAATTTCAACTAAAAAGTAAAATGGTGAAATGATTTTTCATTATCTCAATTGAAAATAATGATCCTCCCAATAGTGGGAGGATCATTACTTCGACTAGTCCCCGTGTTCCTCGAATGGATCTCTTAGTTGTTGAGAGGGTTGCCCAAACGCAGTATATAAGGCGTACCCGGTAAAACTTACAAGTAACCCAGATAAAAAGATGGCAACTAGGGTTGCTGTTTCCATTATTATATAGTTTTAAGACATTATGTAGTTTTAAGACCACAATGGATCTATGATGAGATCATTTATTTACAACGGAATGGTATACAAAGTCAACAGATCTTAATGAATATAAAATATTATGGCTACACAAACCGTTGAGGGTAGTTCTAGATCTGGTCGCCCAAAACGAACTAATGCTGGGAGTTTATTGAAACCATTGAATTCAGAATATGGTAAAGTAGCTCCTGGTTGGGGAACTACTCCTTTGATGGGTCTCGCAATGGCTCTATTTGCAGTATTTCTATCTATTATTTTGGAGATTTATAATTCTTCCATTTTACTAGATGGAATTTCAATGAATTAGATTTAATGAATTCAATTTACAAGAACCATTAATTAGCTTTTTCAATACAAAGAGAAGCATTTAGTTTTCTGATTTTTATCCCAGTCTATTTTGGTAGTTCGACCGTGGAATTTCTTTTTTCTGTATTTCCGGAATATGAGTGTGTGACTTGTTAGAATTGATCCTATGGCTAGTACAGAGAATAGATCTGTCATCTTGATAGAGATGGTTTTACTTCGTCGGATATTCATTTTAGTATCTGGAGCACGGAATATATGAAATAGATTACTAAAGTATTAGAACTATGATTCATACTTAATAGTCAGACCTCGTGGCCGGACTTCAAAAAAAAATTTAAAGAGTTAGAAGTTATAAAATTTTTTTTCTTTCAAACTTCCGTTTAGACTTATTTTGATCAAAGGACAAAGATTTCTTTTGATTTTTCGTCATTAGATCTAGTCATTGAATAAGTGATCATCCAACGGTTCTTACTCAGGGAATTTTGGGACTTATTTTGAGAAGGTTTTATTGAATCGTCGTGGTTCTAGTATGAATCTGAGGTTTTAATCGATTCATAGGGTCTTAACAAGAGAATTCCTATCAATAAAAAAACAACAGTAAAGTCGCATTACACATAAATAACAACAAAGAAAATAGGTAAATAGAAGATTCAAGAGGCCTATAATGATCAATATAGAGACGAATGAGCCGACTTGATTTTTTGGCATTATAACCACAAAGAATAGTTTTCGTGTTTTTTATTCTTTAAACATATTTTAAGAAAAAAACAGGAATGCATAGAATTCATAAATTTAAAACTTTCTATTCCACACATACGTTAGAACTATAGTATTGGGGTGTTTATGTTTGAGCCGTACGAGATGAAATTTTCATATACGGTTCTCGGGGGGGGTCTCCTTGGTTTACCTATCTCAATAAAATCTATGATTGGTTCGAAGAACGTCTTGAGATTCAGGCAATTGCAGATGATATAACTAGTAAATATGTTCCTCCTCATGTCAACATATTTTATTGTCTAGGAGGAATTACGCTTACTTGTTTTTTAGTACAAGTAGCTACGGGATTTGCTATGACTTTTTATTATCGTCCAACCGTTACAGAGGCTTTTGCTTCTGTTCAATATATAATGACTGAAGCTAACTTTGGTTGGTTAATCCGATCAGTTCATCGATGGTCGGCAAGTATGATGGTCCTAATGATGATTCTGCACGTATTTCGTGTGTATCTCACTGGTGGTTTTAAAAAACCTCGTGAATTGACTTGGGTTACTGGTGTGGTTTTGGGTGTATTGACCGCATCTTTTGGTGTAACTGGTTATTCCTTACCTTGGGACCAAATTGGTTATTGGGCAGTAAAAATTGTAACGGGTGTGCCTGATGCTATTCCTGTAATAGGATCGCCCCTGGTAGAGTTATTACGCGGAAGTGCTAGTGTGGGACAATCCACTTTGACCCGTTTTTATAGTTTACACACTTTTGTATTACCTCTTCTTACTGCCGTATTTATGTTAATGCACTTCCCAATGATACGTAAACAAGGTATTTCGGGCCCTTTATAAGGAAAACTCTATACCATTAATATTTTGAATTAATCATTTATCACTTGGGGTAGGAACAATAGTATTTCATTGCTAGAAATATGGATTATTGAAAAAAATAAGACATGTATTTGGATATTTCTCTTCAACTCTCCAAAATATATATTTTTGATACTTATAGTTGAAGCGAATTCTCCGAAGATAAAATGGATTATGGGAGTGT